TAACGCTAGGGATAAGGCCTTTCTTTCATAACCAAATGAAACTGTCTAAGGTGAGGATCCAAGACTGATGGGTACAGAATCCGGTGGTACTTTTTATTGATCACAAATCGCTTGTTATCGCGCTGTACTCCTTTTGCAAGATCAGCTCTTAGATGCGAAAAATCAAATGATGAAGGGGGAAATGAAATGTCGGATTGAATCGCCGAAGCAGGGCTAAGACGAATAGATATGAATGACGAAATGAGGTCTTCCCCCCTTACCTTAGTCAGACTGGCATGAAGCTTACCTGAGGAATTAGGAAGATGAAAGAAAGAAAAGCGGAAAAGGGGGATACCCCATAGACCAAAAGGGCATAGATCGATAAGATCCAAGAAAAGAAAATACCCGCAGCAGAATCGGAAGACCTTTAGTAGATTGTTTTTAGGTCCAAGCGGTGAATCTGAAATCTTCCTTACGCCTACAAGCAAGAGTCTCCTAGGATTTCGCAAGGGAAGGGTAGCCAACCTGGGATACGTTGCGGCAAGGAATAGGAAGGTGCCTCTAGCAGATTGCCCTTTCTTTTCCTTTCCTGGGCTAGGTAACCGTTAATGGAATATCCGAGGCATTTTCTGCTTTGTGGAGTCAACTCGTCTTCCCCGAAGCGGAACCCACGTATAAATTAGTGTATACATATGCACTTACAGTTACAGATACAGAAGGCGCAATCGGAGCACTAAGATCATGGGGTGAAGGCACACTGTCATTACACGATGGGTAAGGTGCGGAGCTACACTTTAAAGACAGATTCACTAGATTCCGACCTTCCCGCTGCTCTGTATAGTCCTATTGGAGGGCAATACAATACTCTAACGATTCCTGCCTTGGTTGATGATGAATTACCTTACTCCCTTTCCATACCGGGTCTAGGGGTATAGTCTATTCTATAATATACTCTTCTTCTATCACAGAAATTGCTAAATCGGAAGTTAAGCCCTATAAGCACTTCACTGAAACTAAAAAGAACAACAAGAGCAATCCCTCACAGGCTAAAGCAGGAACAAGGGGCGCAAGCAGTCTTTAGAAGTCTAAACTAAGAAAGACTTACGAACCACTTAGGAAGGATAAGAGCCGTAGCTACAAAGCAAAAGAAGTTGTCGGAGGCGATGCGACGATACTCACCTCAGCCTCTCTGGCGGCATTAGTTACCAGATTCATTCAGTGACAGCCTTAGGATAAGGAAGTCCTTTATTTTCATTTAAGAAATAGGCGGCCACTCTCTCTCTTACTTTCTTTCATTTAGTTAGGCGTGGTAAAGGATCTCGCTCGAAAGAGACTCTTCACCTACTCAATTGGAATGACTCTTACCCTTACTTATCTCTTTACTCAGAGAAGTCCCTCTCGGAGCTATTCCCCGGCGCTGTGTCTTCTTTCTCCTTACTCTGGGAATGAAGCCGTAAGCCGAACAGAATACGGACTTGCTTGCTCTATTTGATTCAGGACCTCTTGCTGCTGCGTCTCTTTCGGATTCGGTTCCTAATAAAAGAAAAAGATTGTTGGCCTGGCTATTCCGATTGAGAATACGGAAGAGGCTATGAAATAGAAGAAAGAAGGTGAGTTCGAACTCTAACTCAAGAGCCCTTACTCAAGAGGGCTTCTCTTCCTCTTATTGTCAGAAGTCAAATGGTTAAGTCCAGTTGGGGCAACTGGGCCAGACGACATTGATAGCGGAGTTTCCGTGGTAAGGTACAAAGCTTTTTGTCTGGGTCTTGGGCAGACGTACTCAACTGGTACAAATAGAAAGGCTCGTCCAGTGAGTGATGACACTAGCGAGTAAACTGCAAAAGGGTCTTGCTTGGTATAATATAAGCGGATGACTTAGTTATAATTAGCTCAGATGTGACTTCTTTGCTCGGTTTCGGTTGCTTGACTCAATAATGGCCCTTCAAAGTCATTGACTCCATATTTAGGGAACGGTTGAACTCCTTTTTTCTTTTTCAAGCTGTCGACAGTCATGTTCTTATATTTCTTTACTGTTCCGTACTAAATTCCTTTGTTCACCAATCAACTGAAGAACCAATTAGTTGTAGCAGCACCTGCGACTGAAAAAGTAGCCCCGGAAAACATTAAAAAGAAGAGGTCTAGGGCTGGTTCCGGAAAGGGATCGAAGAGAATGTAGCTTCAAGAATGAGGCAAGGCCAGCCCTAAGTCTAAGTTGAAGTTACAGGGCTGGGAGGTATGAGTTGATCGGATGCAGGGAAGCCCGGGCAATCCGTTCCTATCAATCATTCGTCAGGAACAAGAAAGGGTACTTTGCCAATGACTGAGGAAGGTCGTCCGCTATGTCTTACCGATTCTCCGAAGACCATACCAACACTAGTGCCAAAACAAAAAAAAAAGGGGGGATTGACTTTTTCAGTATGCGTCTTGAGTTTTTCTGTTCTAATCGAGATTAGATTAGGGTGGTCAGTGTCTTTTTTAGGTCAAGGGACGGTTTTCTTTTTTTCTTCTATCTAGCTTCTTAGGAAAGTACTCTTGATTCCGATTCGGATTCTTTACCTCGTTGACCGACATTACAATAGGTGTATGGGTCAGGGAGCGACTACTTGGTTTTTACGCGTTCACTTACTATTGATAGAGAGTTTCTCGCTGACAGGCCTTTCTGAGTATTGCGAGATTCCCCGTATCGAATGAAGATGCAAGAGCTAGATTCTAATACTAAAAAGGGAAAAGGCTAGCAGAAAAGATAGATTGATTCCTCGCTTCGGATGAAGCAGAGTTTACGAAGTCGAAGTTCGATCTCAAGTTGCCTGCATGCACCTATAAGACATGGAAAGGTATCCAGAAAGCACAGTAACAGCTATAGCTAGTAAGCTAGTATACACGCATTTGCCCGATTGCTTTAACAGACGCGTTACCTCCTGGTTCCCACCTGTCCTGTCCAAAAACTAAGGAACTCATCTGAAAAGTAGATTTGCTAGATCAGAACGTGAACTCAGAGAATAGGGGTATACAAGTGAACCACCTAGAATCGATCCATGGCCGCTAAACTAAAGAAAGGAGTCCTTTACCAAGTAAGCTAGGCAACCTTACCCGCCTCAACCGATCTTAGCTCGGACATGCCAACAGCCAATACTTACTCTTTTCCCTGGGACAGCTAATAAAAACTAATACGGCCCCTTCTCAAAGAGACTGCCCTTAGGACTCTATTAAGTGAAGTCATTTAACAGCGGATAGACACAAGTTATGACAACCCTCACACGAGGGCCAAAAAGAAGGCTTTCGTTAAGATAATTCGCCCATACGATAGAACAAGGAGAGCAATCAACGCTATGGCTACTTTAGGACAATTCCCGCCTTAGGGACCCCTACTGTGACAACAGCTACTACGCATCCCACATCAGATAATGCTATCGACGAAACAACCCTTTATCCAATCCAGCATATCACCATGACCTGGCACAGAACCAATCTTCACTTTTCGACATCCGTAACGAAGCGTTCTAACAGCAGTTACACAGCCCCTGAATGTCTTAGATAGCTGTAAGTGAAATAAGGCTACTAAGTAGTAACTAGGAATGCGGCTAGCTCAGCTAGTATACTTACTTGCTCGTTATAAGGGGGGAGGCTAAAGCAGGGTAGCGAAACTAGGAACGGAGTTGGCTTGTTAGAGCTAGGCTGTTGAGTGAAAGTAAAGTAAGCGAGCTAGTCATACGAGCCAGGGAGCTAGTCAGCTTGCTGTAGTTGCTACGGTAAACTGGAGTGAAACGAGTTGGCAGTAGAGACCATAGGAAGGAGCCACACCTGCGATCTTTCATCAAAGGAGCATGCGTTCTAATGAGGGAATCAAGATGCTCAACCAGAGTAGATAGGCGAACAGCAGGAAACTCAGATTGTACACTATTTACGACACTACCAAGTGTATACACCATGATAACCTCCAATGAATATAGATTCAAAGCATTTGGAAACTCTAATTTACTTTATCCTGGGAGTTTTGTTTTGATATAAACATTTTCTAAATGATTTCGGAACATTACTCATAGGAATAACCTATTTTTATATATTTTTTATAAAAAATAACAAAGGGAGATCCTATAAGAGAGCTTACAGAACAGGCACTACATTTCAAATATAACTAACAATTGGCTAAAATAAACTCATTCTTATTCTTCTCTCCTGTTCCTTCAATTTTATCCCTGTGCTCCTCTTATTATTCCTCCTGTTGAGTTGCCTTCACTTCCGTTACCTCGGTGTTTTAATGTCATTTCTCTCGCAAGAGAGTTCTGCTCTTCCCGTAGGGCTTTGAGTCTGAGCTCTGCTTCCCTGAGTGGAGTGTCTGTTGGAAGTTTTTTCCAGAACCTTATAAGGAGTTCCTTGCGCTCCTGTATAAATTTTTCTTCTTTCTCTATTTCAGAGAAAGGTTGGTGTAGTCTGAATTCTCCAGCCATTGTTTGTTTTAGAAATCTCTTTGAGCGTAAGGATTGATTTATTATCGAAAGAAGAGTTTTCTGGCAAATGGCAGTTCTTGTTGATTCTCTATTTATACTGTGGATAGTCTATTTTTTAGAGCGAGCGCGAATTGGATGATTCAACAAACAATTCATCAGTTGTTGAATCATGCCATTTTGCTGATTCAACTTTCTTCCTTCTCAGGTATATTCTAATACCACTCTTTCAGTGTTTAAAAAATGCTTCAGCTGAGGAATCATGCTATTTACATGATTCAACTTACTCTTCTCAGGAAGCTCCTAATCTCACTGGCAGTTGAATCATGTCATTTAGGTGATTGATTCCACTTACATCAGTGTATGTAATACGAATACTAACATCACAGGAAGGAAGTTTGACTATTTTGTAGGGCTGCTCTCTTCTGCGTCGACTGCTATGTGCTAAAGGCTGCGGAATAAGAGCGGTAAGGCTTTCTGGATTCAACCCATCTTTTCTGGGCCTTGAATATTAAGCCCAATCTGTGGTTTTGTCATACAATAAGATCCAATTTGTTTGGACTCGTTAGGTTTGGCCCATTACCTTGAGTTAGGCCGAACGTGTACACCTTTTGTCATGAAGATGTGATCTTATCCACCGATGGGTCCAGGCCTCATGCTTCGAGTTGTGAGGCAATCCAGAGACAAGAACGATTTGGTTCCAGAGGTCATGCTTTGTCTTTGCCAAGTTGAATAAAGCAGTTCGACTGCACGCAGGTTTGGGTTTTTAGGTGAGTTCCGTGCATCCAATCCATTTGTAGCAGAATTTCCACATATATAGGGGTAAGACTCGGATTAGAGATTATATAGAAGCACCCCCAACCCCCTTCTTTTTCCTTCCTTCGAGTAGGTCCGCTCACTGGAAAGTTAGGTCAACAGAAAGGTTCCATCCTCCAAGGAATATCGTAGAACAGCCGAAAGGCGATGACATTCCTTGTGGCAAGAGTCGACCTCTAGGGTATCGAGGAAGGTTGGAGAATATAGGTTACAGAGTTCATCAGTCCAAGTCTCAGAAGAGAGACTCCTACGCCATCCATTCTTCCAGTATGAACCAGTTAAAGAGCATACATCGTAGAAGACGGAACTAACTTTTCCCCTTTCCTTAGAGTCAAGTGGCCCAAGGGCCCCCTTTCTTTGCCCCTTGGTTCGCTAGCTGACTTGCCAGCGCTTGGATTCTCGAACTCTAAGAGCGGATTTCTGGAATTTGTTCACATCCGATTCGATGGCATCTGTCCGCTTTCTACCCTTTGCAAGCGTGCTACTGACTCGATGGACAAAGTCAAGGAACTGCTTTGCCTCGTCATTGACTTGGATCACATCATCCTGAACTTTTGATCCTATGTCGTCCAGCTTTCTTGGTGCTGTGGGTCTCAGTCTTCTAATGTCAGCTCTCTGGCAGGCCAATCGATCTCTGCTTGATTGGCCCTAACTGCATGATCGATCTGACGAAGATTCCCATGTAGATCTATGAAAAGCCGAACCAAATGGGAATCCTAGGTATAGGCAAGGGTGGGAGGGATGAGAGAGCAAGCTGGCGTGGGGGGCAAAGGCAAGAACATCCGAGCAAAGCAAGCCCGGCAGGGTATGATGAAAAGCTCTCACCAGGATTGTCTTTCCAGATCGATTGATCAACATTTCCCTCTTTGTGATAGCTGAGAAGCGTTCTAAATACTTTTCGACAAGGAGAGAGTTCCAACAAAAACGCGATCTTCTGCAACGGAAGCTAACGTGGATGTTCCACCGGCACCGGGGTTCGAAGGTCACGATCATCGGAGCAATCAACGGAGTCTTTCCTTCCGTAACGGGGGAAATCCCTTATTCTAAGGAAATCTTTTTGGTAAGAAAGCCTGTCCTAGAAGGAAGCCTGCCCGCAAGAACTCTGGTTAAGTGCCCTCCACCGCAACCGACATAACATAAAGAAAGAAGGAACCGGTCCCCATGGTCGCCTTCGTTCGTAAGGTAAAAACGAATAGACATTCTTGTCTTGGCCCAGGTGACGCACATGACCGGTCAAGAAAGTTCTTATTTTTTGATTTCGCTTTCGCTACGGCTACAGTCAAGTGGCTCCCCCTTTACAAGACTCCCTCCCACCAGAAGAAAGATTGATCGCTTTCGGTAACCCAGGGCTCCATTGCGTGTGCTCGAGGTAGAAGTTTTTTTTTAGAAAGATGTGAATGGGAAAAAATTCTGACCACCGGTAGCGAATGCTTTTGAAAAGATTTGAAGGTAGAAGGCTGTTTCCGTCTAGCTCCGGAAGCATTGTCTGAAGTAATAAGAAGAGGGAAGTGACCACTCTGAAGTTCTTTTTCTTTGATTCCAATGACCGATATCGTACAAGACGGAAGTCATGAGCGATAGCGAAGATAGGTATAGGTCTTAGATTAGAGTGCCAGTGCCCCTCGGGAAAAAGGAAACCTAGCTATTCTTTTTGTTCTTAAGTAAGTATAAGAGCAACATTTAGGAAGGATGAGAGAAGAAGTTGCTCCAGCGGTGCAAGAGTCAGCGCTGGTACTCTTTCTAGAGATTGGGATAGTGTTCAATCATCCGGTGCTCTTGCCGGTCTTGGTGGTAGGGCAGTAGGTCGCTAAGAAGCTGTTGTTGAAGCAGTGTGGCAGGGAAGATGCAATAGCCGGGAACAAGCGGAACTGGAATTCTCACTTGAAATAGCGTATTAAAAAGAGAGGTTCTCCGTGTCGAGAGAGATTTGAGATTTTCTCTTCGAATTGAATATTCTATTAAATAGAAGTAATTCATCATCATTCGGTTAGGATCAATCTAAACCAACCCATCATATTATGTATACGATTCAACATGCCAACTATTAAACAACTTATTAGAAATACAAGACAGCCAATCAGAAATGTCACGAAATCCCCCGCTCTTCGGGGGTGCCCTCAGCGTCGAGGAACATGTACTAGGGTGTATGTGCGACTCGTTTAGATCATGAGCTGGCACAAAAAAGCAAGAAAACTACTTTTACAGTATCAACGATCAGTACCGGTGAATGGGATAGGGATAGGAAAAAGAGAGATTTTCATCGTTTGTGGATCACTCGGATAAACGCAGTAATTCGCGAAAGGGGAGTATCCTATAGTTATAATAGAAGGGAAGTATTACCCTATAGTTATAGTAGATTAATACACGATCTGTACAAGAGAGAGTTGCTTCTTAACCGTAAAATACTTGCACAAATAGCTATATCAAATAGGAATTCTCTCTCTCGCCGATGCGGAAGCGAACTAACTACCTAAACGAGCAAGTAAACTTTCTTTCTTAAAGGAAGAACTGTAATCCGCTGCTTGAGTCACTGGTGTTCTGGAGCCAAGCCAAAAGCGGGATGTGTCTTTGGCTAAAGCCTGGGAATCAAGCCAGTGAGTTTCAGGGAAAAGGGACTACTTCTTCCATTCCTAACCTAATCTAGCAGTGAGACATACAACCTAAGGCAAAATATCGGGCTAACGCACAGTGAACGCTACTAAGGCTGAACCGAAAGGAAGAGCTTATATGCCACATAAACTTCTTCCATTCACAGCGGATGCGCGACTAAGAGTTAGGACTGGAAGTCAGGAATTCCCAGTGCCTGTAAGATGTAAGAGCATAGCTAGATTCCAGAGATAGTAAAGAGTTCTCATACACTATAGTAACTGCTTAACTCTAAATCCAGTGACAGCTTTCAGTCTATAGTAGCTTATATGCGCTACTAGTGAGACAGCTGATATGCCACTATTTTCTATAGAAGAAGGATGACATCAGCAGCTAAATCGTAACTCGAAGTTAACCTTGTTGGGGTTCTTTCACCGATCCTTAGGTATGGTTGACTTGACTGATTAGTCTCACGGGCCTTAGCTTAGATTGGACAAGTAAACTTCTGGGCCCAACCGAAACGAAGGAAAAGCCCTCAAAAATGAACAAAGCGAACTGAGTTGTCCCTGCTTTATCCATCTCTACTTCGCGGGACTAACCAAAGAGACGATGAACTCACACTTGCTGGTAAAGTAGTCCTCGGAGGAAAAACATATTACAGGACCGGACTGATGCTGCGGGATGTAGCAGAAAGGGGTGTAACAAAACTTGCAGCGAAAAGCACTGAAACAAGCTCCAACTCAAAGATCAGGGAGGGAAACTCTGACTCTTCTCTTACCTCGTACCTCGCCTATTAGACCTCCTATCGAGTGAAAGTCTTCGCTTGTATCCAAACCTCCTATTCAACTCTAACTGGTGCAACTTGCACCAAGCTTGGCTGTACTTAGATAGTAAATTCAATTAGGAGCACAACGTATTCTCTAGGAGATCATATACAAAATATATGGGGGAAGAAATGAGAGGGCCTAACTCTCCATAGGCCGCTTGCACTCGCTCGCCTGGCACGACAGAAGAAAGTCAAACTCGATTGAAGGCAGGCAAAAGGAGAGCAACTTCAACTAGCTCACAGAAAATCGAACATAAATAAAGGGACGCCGTTGGCTTACTCGCTTTCTTATCAATTGTATTCTCTTTTTTAGGATATTCTTTGAAGCTTGATACGCAGATGAGTAATTCAATAGATTCTATACTCGTTGACTCTTGAAAGTATGGTTTGCTCACCCTAAGTGAAGAAAAGTCGTATAGAAACAAAGGGCTTGCTTCCGCATAAGAGCATAAGATAAGAATGGTCTGGTGTCCCAGTTCATTCGGACCTGTAGTTAGCTCAGCTTGAGCAGCACTTTACAACCGAAGAGAACAACGGGAGGCGAGCCCTATTAGGATAGGATTTTTCGTGCATTCTTCCTCTTTCTCTTCTTTTTCTTATGAATCTTCTTTGGAGTGAAAACTCTCCCTAATAAAGACTCAACTCACTATTCTATTTGTACTTCCTTTATCGTGGGCTTTCGAGCGAGGAAAAAAAGGAGGGAAATTACGTGTGATGACAGGAAAACCGCTATTTCCTTGGTCTTTATTCCGCTCTCATACGAAGCTTAGGGTGAGCAAACCATACCATTCACCTTAGAGCCCCGCCTAGGAGTCTGTGGACATCCATTTACATCATTTCTTTGAAAAGCTCTCATGAGATCTCGTTGGCATGCCCTACCAAATGAAAAGGAAGTCGCAGGAGCAAGTTAAGAGTTAGAATTCCCCGACTCCGTTCCTATTTATTAGCCTTCTTTCTACTTCAACATCAACTTCGTTAGCTAACTAATTGATCCTCGCCCATCTTTGGCTGCCTGTTAGGAGGATTATGTTGGACCTATGCGATCTCGTTACAACGTTCTTTTTTTTACAGAGATTTCTGGTGAAAACTTCAATCTTGAAGCATGGGAGCTTCTTAAGATGTGCATGAACAACTGCAGGCACGACTTGTCGTCGAGACTCCTGCCCCAAATTAAGGGATTCGACGACTTGTGCACTAAAGCTCACGATGTGGATTCGAACCACTGCTTCTCCTTATTGTCGTGAGCGGGTCTGTCGTCCTCCTCATTATAGTCCTCCTAGAATCCAGAGCATTTCGTCGAAATACATCCTGTCTTTTCACCTTAGTAGTCCTATGCATAGTCAGTACTATAGCCCCAATCATGGCTACTAATAAAATAAGACTAGAAACCAAAAACCAGACGAAATAGTAGGTATAAAGTAAATTGCCCAATGTTTCCAAATTAGTCCAACTTCGTACCTTTCCGGCATAAACCGTATATCTCAGAGAGGTCGTATTTCTTTGGGTTGGTAGTAATGGAATGCTTTCATTATCTAAAATAAAGAACATCTCCCACCAAAAGATAAGTCCAATAATACCACTCACTGGTAAATAGCGCAATACTTCTTCGTGAATCTCCGCTATTTGAATATGGAACATCATAACAACGAATAGGAATGAAACGGCTATAGCTCCTATATAAACTACTGGGAAGATCATAGCGAAGAAGTCGAGACCTAACAAAAGAAGTAAACCTGAAGTGTTGCGAAAGACTGGGATGAGAAACAAAACGGAATGTACCGGATTTTTAGCACGTACAACCATCAAACCAGAGACCAAAGCAGGGCTCGACAAAACGGAAAGTATCATAGTACGTCGTCCTTCCCTGAAATGGAACTTTCATGCTGGAGCAAGAACTAGCATGAAAGTCGATCTATTACGACCAGCGCGGTTGTTCCTATTTCATTTTCTTCTTCCAAGCCCTTCTTAGAAAGCACTCACTGAGTTACTTACGGAATCTCAAATCTCTCTCGACGCCGAGAATTCTTTATGTGTCCAGGTCGATTAGAGGTTCGGCTTCCTTCTCCCCCACCTTTTAGCCTTCTGGACCCCTGAAAAAAAAAAAAAAAAGAAAGCTGAAATCAAAAAGAAAGAAGAGAAATTGGGCCATCTTTCCCGAGAGAGGCCGCCTTCTCTCAGGCCAGCAGTCTTCTACTTCTAGTCGACTGCTCTATGACGGGCTTCCCTCTTTCCTTGGCTCTGCTCGCTCGTCTACGCTCCGCCCCAGCAAGTAATAATTGAAAAACGATGTTTCCTTTCCTTACAGTCAAGTGGCTTTCCGCTCCTGCATTAAGATTGAAAACGAAAACTTGTCGTCAAAAAAAAGGCAATCAATCAGAAAAAAGAAAAAATATGGAAATAGTGAATCAAGATCTAGATGGATCCCTATCTTTATCTCTATCCACGGAGATACCTATCTATATGGAGAGAGATCTATCTATGAATCGGCCTAGACTATCCTCTATCCGGATAGATATGTCCCTATGAGCGACTACGCCGATCTTTATATGTTTTGGCCACGTCCCTTTCCGCTCCGAAGAAGAAGGTTTGGATCTTTCAATCTTATGTCGTGAGGTATGTGACCTATGTTAGGTCCATAAGATACCACAGCCTTTGGTGTTCTATGATTCACCTCCGAATAATGAGTAGGTAGTTCGATCCTTTTTATTTTGATCTTTTTAGTAAACTGATGGGGGGGTGCGGAGCAATAGGTCGAATTACTATATAAAGAAGAGTTGTAAACTATAGGACTTCTTGTTCGAGTAGGAATATTTCGGTTTTTCTCGTTCCTTCTCTTCGATAAGAATAGGGATTTGAAATGATAAAAATTCCTCTTCATTCTGTTGTGCTCAGCGAAAGAACTGCCTAAGCATACTTTTTCGGATCCAAACTTCTTTGTTCTTTCTAAGTCTTCTTCTTGCATAGAAGAACGCAACTGTTGCAAAAACCGGGATTTTAGTAGTAGGCGGCATCCCCTCTTAGTTTTGAGTAGGCGGAACCATTCTGTTTTGGTTCTTCTCCACGGGTGATCCAGGAATTTTCCTATTATTTTCTCAACTGAGATTTCGATATAGAAGGATCTCTTTATTTCTTCACCGCGGGTTCTCGCATCATTTTCTTGAAAAGATATTATATCACCGTGGGAGAGTTTAAAATGAGTAATGTTAACCATTCCATTATTCACACAAACCCTTCGATGACTTATCGGCTGCCTTGCTTGAGGAATAGTTTCACAAAAATGGAGACGAACCGGGATAACGTCCGATCTTGTTTCTGGATTGAGTAGAAAGGGGATATATGAAGTTCGTTCTCTTCCTCTGTGCATCTCTGTGATGGGTAAATCTCCATAAAAAAGGGACAACTTTCGTGTAGTTTGTGATTGGATGTAACTGTTAAGATTTTCTCTAGAATAAATCTTTCTCTTAATAGATCTCTTCTTGTTCCTCAATCTTCCGAGAATACGGCGTTGTATTATTGTAAGTTCTCTGTTCCAAACATTTCCTGAAAGTAGACGACAAGTTTTAAATCTTAATGCAGGCAAGGCATATCTCGTTGAATCAGTCTTTTTCGCCACATCGCGTATAAGGGGCAACTCTGTCTCCGCCTCTGCTGCTGGCGGGCAGATGTATAATGTACTACTTCGATCCAGCAACTTCTTAGGAGTAGGTTTTGGCTTGCCCCCCTCCTTACAGTCAAGTGGCTGAACGCCCCTTTCTTCTTATTAGTCAGATAGGTTTGGAACCCTTTCCCCTTTTAATATAATAATAAGGTAAGCTTCCAAAGCTCCTTTCTTCAGCTGGTGCGCAGGAGCGCACTTTCGTTTTCCCCCTAACCTTAACAAGGGGCTTTCATGAATAGGGATTTCCCGCCAGCAGTCTTCTCTTCCTATCACTTCACTTCGTTCTAGAAATCTGATCTCACCGGGCCGGGCGAAGGGGAAGGAAGGGATGGGTGGTCCGGGAACAACAACGAGAGAGGGCTCGTAGCCCCCCCCTCTCACTCTTCCCCACGCCTATTTGTTCACCCGAGATGCAGAACTCTTTTTTCTTTTTTTAATGAATAGATAGAGCCATGATACATTCCGAAATATTGTAAAGGTAAATAGACTCTTTTCGCCCCCTTTTCGATGTCTGCCTGAGGACCTATGTTAATGTTTTGGAAAGGGGATGTTCGCCTTTTGTAACAAATAGACCCACGATACGGACTAATATATGTTCTTACCCGCAAGCATAAGTAAGATCTATTCATAGTTGGTCAGTCCCCCACGGCAGGGCTTCTCGCTTTTCATGAATGTGTCTCCCCCTCTGCTTATGTGAGTTTTACCCGCCTTTTACTCTGCTTGCTTCTGACTCCCTATGAGCCCTTACTTTTTCGGAGGGTCGGCGGGGCATGGGAGCCTCAGCTCATGCATCGGTTTACCGAAATAACCTCTGCTCTCCCACTTCCTTCTATTCAAAAGGCGAGCAGCCCTTAAACAAAAAGGCCCTAAAAGGGTTCTTCTTTATATATTACATAAGCCCTAAAGTAGGTAGCCCCGAAAGCCGAACTCAGCAGAGTGGGTTTTGGCTTGCCCCTTTCTATCTTATTAGTCAAACCTAAACGTCCTTATTTCAAAAAACAGCGCTAACACCCTATCTATAGTAAGGGGCCTTTTCAATTGAATCTCCCACTTGATTTCGGACAGTCAAATAGAAAGACTCTTTGTTAGCTCTTCGTGCCTCCTTGACTTCTCAAACTGAACTAAGACTGTCCAACTAGAGTATAGCCGGAAGGAGCTCTTTTTGTATTGAAAGTGTTTTCAAATAGCAATCCATCGCGTCGGTAATAAGACTTAGAGTAAACGAACGATTCAAGCTCCTTACAGAAGGCAGTTCAGCTTGATAACTCGATAAGCTGTATTGACAGAGCAAAACCACTCTTTCAAAGGTGGGATCAATCCCAACCTATTCTTCTTAGCCTAACAGTCTATTCGTGGAAGTAAATTATCCAAAAAGTCTCCTTACTAGACCTAACATCCTGTCATCGCTTTCAGATACAAGGAAGTTGGACTAGTTATTAGACCAACTATCTCACGCTCTCTCTCTCAAACCCAGCCAAAGGAGCACATCTAGTTGAAAGACTCTCATTCTTATTTAGAATGGGAAGATCTTTCAGTTCGTAAAAGCTTAAGCTTAAGAGCTTTATCCATAAGTAATGAGAGGAGACTTTTAGAAAACCCTCATGCCTTCTCTGGAGACAGAGATCTTACTGCTACCTCCGAGTCTGACAATCTAGTTTTCTAGGCTTTTAGCTTTTAGAATCCCCTTTCTCTCTGATCCTTCGTGCGTTCTTTATCCTATTCCGATTCGATTTAGCTTTCTTTTAGTTGCTATATCTTTATTTTGAAGAAAGGTGGATCTATAGGGGAAAGGATAAATATATAGTATCAATAATAAGATAGTTTGATTTTCTTGTTTGCACATGTGTATTGTCTAATCTATGAGAATCAAGCTTTTCCCCTTCCGTAAGCGCATATAGGGAAGTGGGCCCTCGGCTATTGAGAGGACTCCTATTGTCTTTCTTTTATTTACTGGAGTTTCTTGTTCCCGCGCCCCCCTGGTACCGAGACCCCCGGTAATCTCTTGCAGGGCGCACAAGGCAAGGCCCTTAGTCTTACCTCATGCAGTTTCTGCTTTCTTGTTGGCTTGGCGGTGCTTTCCTTCCTCTGTGGAGAGAAGACAGAAAAAGGATGTTTCCCCGCTTTCCGTCCGTCGTGTATTCCCCCTTATGTCTTCTGTAAGAACGAGAGGGATGGGCTCCCCGCTAACACTTTTTCAGATATTCCCCCTTCCAAGGACGCTTTCTCGAGCCTTTTTCCCTCATCCCTTTTGGTTTGGGGACGACAAGTACTTCGTCTCGAGTAGGACACCGGTGATCTCTACATTCACCTATGTAATTTCTAAATCTGCTTTCAAGCAGCTCCGTTTTCTAAGGGAGAGTGGACTAAAAAAAGGAGAAGCGTCATGCGTCATGCTTTTGTAGACCAGCTAGTATACATTAAAGAAAGTGGCTTCCTCAATTAAACTAGCTTCCTCATCTTCTCTTCCCCCCAACAACTTCACTCCGGAGGAATCGCATATTCTTAAGCGAGAAGATCAGACTCTTATTATTGAATTTCCATTGTTTGCACGTAATAGCTCATTCTCTATATTTTTTTTATGCTCAATCTTTCCGTTTTCCTTTTTCAGTCTAAAAGGAAAGCGAAGTGACTATCATCGGATAGTCACGAGCGCTTAGAGGTATGAAGTTAAGCGAATCTTACTATCTGAAGGAGCTTAGCTTCTTAAAGGACTCTTAATAAAGAAAGCTTTTTTTAAGAAAGCAAGCCTTTCAAGTAGGGCTTGAAAGAAGGCAGGCGATCCGATCAGAAGATAAAGAAGATAGACGAGAAGATAAGGGGCGAAGGACTTTTTGAAATCCGATCGGTGTAAACATGATATAAATTTATCTTTGTCCTTTCTTAAGAGACTCCGGACGCTCCTTGTCCTAAGCCCCAAGCATCCGGTTACCTTTGCGGATCTCCGCCGCCTGCTTTTGCGCTATTGTTACTTACGACGTCTCTTCTCTTACGCAATTCCTGACTAGTTGTAGTTTTTCTAAGGACCGGAATAAGAGGTTTCAGCTTTTCGGGGTATTTAACATAACGAATAATTCTTTATTGGAAAAGTCTCAAAATTGCAAACAATTTTGATCGGTATTCAACTAAGGGCCCCGTTAAGTAAGATGGGAGCCAATACAAAGCTAACAAGCTTTCTTAAACGGGAACCCTGATCTAGATACAGTAGGATCAATTGAGTTAGCAAATCTAATGTGCGTACAAGCATCCCTTTCCTTTTATTTTGGAATTTGGCACTATTTAAATAAAAAATAACCTACAATAAGGTTTTCTTCCTTAAACACTAACCCGGCCAAGACTCACCAATAAGGTAACTCCGCCCTGTGTTTTTTGGATCAAATCCGGTGACAATTCTCCACTCATGTCCTTCCAGAGCTGGGTAAGTGATCTTCAAGGGCATCTCCCCGATCCATTCTTCCCAGCGCCCCTCAATCAAATCCATAACTGCTGTTGCTTGTGCAGGAGTAACTAGAGAACTTCAAATTGCAATAAAAAAGTTGTCAACTAAGAAAGACCGGAAGTCCATGCGAGCCGGGCTGATATTAACCAAAAAGATACCCTCCTCAAAAGGGCCTGAAATCAAAGACCCAGTCAGGGATAGAGTTGAGAATGACATTAAAATTGAACAACTGTGTAGGAGTACTAATAAGTTTTGTAAGGGTATAGTTTATTTAATTGAGTGAAATTAGGCCAGTAGTCTTTCTGAATGTGATAGCTGAGAACTGTGATTCTTCGCTCGATCAATTCTTGCCATCACGCTCTGGCTTTAGCATCTGCCGAGCACATCTAAGCGAAAAATAGAAAAAAGTGCCTGGATTTCAATTGGATACCCTTTTTCTCTGTTCCAGGTACAAGTCAAGTTGAATTTACAAAAAAAAATTCAGTGTTAGAAGTATTCAAATCCATAAATTCACTACGAAACAAGGCCGGAACCAATTTGAGACTTTGGAAAACTTCAAATAGTAAACTGAAACTATCAATCATATTAATATTACATCTATCTCCACATAGAAGTGTTGGAAAAGAAAGCTATCTGAGAGGCAGAGGTTGACTATAAACTTCATCTCTCTCTGGACCTCAGGGAGTTTTTCCAGAGCTGAATTGCGCGTGCACTTCTGCCAGAGCAGAATCACGTGTGTACTTGGTGTATAACCTCAGCAGTATCTTCCATCAGAACCCAAAATCGGCAACGAATATGTCCTTTAGACTTTGCTAGAAATGGCCGAACACTAAAAAATCGGTGGAAAACCAGCTTAAGCTGGTTGTACTTTGAAGTTCGTTCAATTCACACAGGCAGGGTGATTGAGGTGCGTGCTTCAACATCTAAGTTTCACACAAGGAACCTCCTGCTCTTAAGGATAAACTACGATATTTGATGGACTGGCAGGTCAGCCACGTAATTTATCCCTCAAGCTGAACGAACTTGACCTGCTCCTTTAGTTTAGGGCTATAGAGTTTACTTGCTTCTCACTAACGGCAGAATCATGAGCTTCATCACTCGACTCTAAACCAAATTAAAAACACTCGGCTATAGGATGACAATCCTTCACTCCGGAAGGGTAGGTTCCATACCGACAAGACCTCCTATCCCAGAATCCGCTCATTTCACACCAACTAAAGCGGAACTTAATCACCAAGGTAGAGTTGTATAAAGCCCTAATGTAACTGAACGAAGTGGAAAACCCGCAATACGAGAGCAAAAACCTTCTGTGTGTAAGAAGAAAAGCTTAATCGAGTTAGGTAGGATGTAGATCGAGCGCAATAAGCTACAGGAGTGATTATTTCGCTTTGGAAGGAAAAAAGCATGTCAAATAAGGTCCTCACTCAGCTCTCAGGCTGTCTGGGAATAGCTCCACCAGACATAGAAGAAAGGAGTGTAGGATTGGTAAGCTTTGCCGGAAAGAAGCTATTCGACAAATTCAGGAGGCTACTACCGGCGAAGCCCGCTTGCTTCGGAGCGTGCTATTGCGTGAAGCGGAAAGGGACAGCGGAAGACCACACCAGACAGGGAAAACGAGGATTAGATATTTCGTCAACCACCACTTGAGCGCGATTCGCTTATCTGTTGAAAAGTACCATCCAGACAGTAAACCTTTAGGGCATATGACTAGTAAGGTAAATCAACCTATCGTATCGACGAGATGCAACAAGAAGAAAATTAACAGACTATGAAAAAGAATTTCTTCTCATTTACGCTTGTCTCAATCATGGGCGGTTGAAAAGAGTTCTTCCGATCCGATCATTGCGTAAGCCGAGAGTTCAATAGATGAGGAGCCGGATGACATTTTTAGTCAATACCAAAAGCGTAAATGAGTTAGGAGCGAAGAGTGAAGACCAGGAAATTTCCTTCTTAATAGAGTAAGGGCAAAGGAAAGTCTTCCGATCTTTGATCCCCCGATTCAGGAGCGATTGAAGCGAATACAATAAAAGAATGCAAGGAAGGGTTCCCCCAGGAAAGGCATCTCGACTGCTTCCAAAATCAGGTCATCGACCAGTAATGCGACTTGTAGAAGACTCCCTCCCTATACCTAGCGGAGTTGGCACTAATAAGGAGAGCAGAAAGCAGCTACCGGCCATCAAAAGATCCACGACTTTAAGATCCGCATGCAAGGGAAGATCCGCTTATTCTTTGAGATGACAAAGCTCCCCACTAGACGCAAATTGCCGAATCAACACCAGGCAGTATAGGAGTGCTTTCTCTGATCGGCGTTCCCCAGACCAGAACTGAAAGGACATACCAGCCCCCGAAGGATTATCGGGCATTCCTTCATGTCGGGAGGAGGAGAAGAAGAAGATAAGGACAGCTTTCTTTCTTCCATTCCACTCTTGCTCCAATCCCAATAGGATAAATAGAGCTAGCACTTGCTATAAGGGCTTCTGACTATAGGCGCTGGAGTCAGCCTGTCTGAGTATGTAAACTATGTGGTGGATACGATAACAAATAAGCCTTCTACATCAGCCAATTCTTCTTCCATGAGGGACTTCAATGAAGCAACATTTTTGGATTTCCCGTTCATCGTATCGACCGACCCAGACCCCGTACCTGTCCCCGATGAAAGTCAGGATGAAACCTGCTTTCATTCAAAACCAACTCACTCTAAGGAAAGGAGAGCTTTGCGAAAGTTTAAAAAGGAATTGAGTGAGCTCTCGCCTAAGAGAAGAGTTTAATAAAGCGGAGAGGGATTTTCCGACAACAAAAAAGCTTTTCTCCCCAACCGAGGTGATAGACCACCTTATGGCCGATGTGATTACCAGCCAAAGGGCAAAAAGACGGGGTTGAATGCGACTCTACCAATACCAATCTCCTCTGGAGCAAGGAAAAGCAACTCTGCCTGGTATCGGTAACGATTAACATATTCTTTTTTTTGAGAGAGGGGAACCCTTACTTAAGAACAGAGAGTGGCCGAGCAAAAAAGCAAGGCAAGGGATAAAGGAGAAGTACCCGGCCCCACGCAAACGTGGACTCCCATGGCTTTCTTGGAAAAGAGGCGAGTATCCCTCTCTTTCAATTGAGCTGATCACCTCCCTTCGCTAGTTAGAGTTGTGCTCTTCCTGAGCAGCTTGCGTGCGCTGTTGGCGGAGCTACTTCTTCTTACTGGATGCCCGGTGCCCACCAAAGCACAGACTCTACTCACCCACTACTGGACTAGTCTACGGGCTGGTGAGACTATTCCACTACAGATTGATGGACTTACTAATTTGCTGACTGATTCAAGGAGTTAAGACTGGCGGTTCGGTGATCGAGCGAAGGCTTGGTTCCTCCCTCGCTGTACCGAGGGAAGCCTTTCCCACTTCATCTCTTATATATATATTATTATTATATAATGTAGATGATGATTGATTGAAGATTTCCTTTCTACAATAAGCCTACGAGATGAATTGGACCTCAGCCCGAAGAGCGCTTCCCTGGCGCTGGCGGAGAGATTGAAAGAACGGAACTCCAGCGCACTGATTGAGCTAGCTAGAAGCAGGAACTCCTATTTAAGTAAGGCCAGCTGTAAACAAAGAAAACAAGAGATTCGTGGTTGTACCGATACCAGTTGACAGCAATTGGCCAGTTTCCTACAGTTGACCGATTGATCCATAAGAGCGGTAAGAGATGATATTTACAAGGACGGGAAGCGGTATCGAACAAGAAGAGCTGGAAGCGAAGCACCCTTTGAAAAGCTTCTATCTGACAGGAGGAAGTACTCAACTAGTGAATGAAAGGAAAGATGACGCCCAGGCGAAGTCAACTTATTCAAGAGTCCTCTTTAATTCAGGTAACTAATTAAGCGCATCTATCTACCAGCAAAGACAGGTTAGAATGGTAATCTATGCTAGGAGTGCCCCTTACCTTAAACCTTAAGTAGCTCACTGAAGGAAGCGTGAAAGTAAGCAAGCAAAGTCTCAACCCGAAATCAATAGCCCGCAAGAAATAGAAAGGAGAAAGCCCATCTCTTTCCAGTAGTATGTAGCTTTACTTCCTTGAACTTCTATGGAGGGCTTAGTTAGCGCAGTTGAGTGGCGCTTGTTGAATACCTCTCTACGGCCTGTTCCAGGGAATGCTCTAGTCTATTTCTAACTAGTGGTGGAAAGAGAATGAGAAAGAGAGTCATGAAAGAGAATCGATTTCAAGTAGCAGTAGAAGTAGATTACGTAGTAGTGGTAGCTTGTGACCTCTCCTCTGAACCCTATTCTTTTCCACTAACATCTCGCCCGGTAGTAGTAGCTTCCTCCTCTCGCCGTCCCGCCCTTATAACAACTCTGGAACCCAAAGCAGTCTTGCAGGAGTGGTAACCCCTGTAGTAAGACTCTTCGGCCTCGTAGTCAATCTACTGATGAGCCTTATCGCCAAAGAAGGGGGAGCCTACTGAAGTTTCAAAAAAAGGAATTGAGAATCATCATAGGCTGTGTTTTAAGTGAAGGAGAGAGACAGGACTTGCTAGGAATTGAATCAATAGGCTCAGGGGCATGCCCCGTATCCGCTGCAAGAGAATCCGCTCTTTGACACATATATTAGACCGTAGCACAAGAGACGATTCGCTCTAGTCCCGTAACCAAGCGAAAGAGGATTCATGGACAGAAGCTGCGGGTAAACCCTCGGTTTGCCCTCAACTATATACGTTGATAGGGGATAACTTCTTTGCTAGCTACCAGCTAAAGGTGATACTATCTACAACTCCTGAAAGAAGGCCAAATAGTGTCTCATCCGACATTCCCTCTCTAAGGAATGCTTATTCAAACCATTTGTGGGAATTTGAGAATTTTCTTCTTTATCTCTTTCTCCTTGCTGGAAGGCTGTTTATGAGCGGAAGGGAAGTAGAGGTAGAGGGTCCGAAGGAGAGAGGAGATCTCTGCTCTTATCGTTAATTAGGTATGCCTCCAGATCTGAATGTATACCCTAGGCCAAGGGGTGCGATCCCCCGAGCAGCTCTTCATACTATGGGGTTATATAATCTCCTTGACCTTTCGATTGAGGGTATTCAGCAGTGGGCCTACCTTAAGGTAGGAGGTGATTGAAAAAGGGGAAGCCGGTCCCCTTACATAGCCATAATAGTAAGTTTTTTCGAAGTAGCTGAACAATTGAATCGGCTGGTATAGAATCAGCTGCACATTAATCTTCCTCTATTCTATCAATTTCATTCTTTTTTATGTCCACATGTTTGCTTTAAAAAGGAAGTAAGGCCACCTCTGAAGTTTGAGAACCAGCTGGAACTTGGATTGCTGACTAATCTAATATCCTATCAAAGAAGATGAACTTGCGGGTAATATACTGTATGTAAGACTGACAGGCTTCGAATGAGGCTTTGAAGAAAGAGATAGAGGTTCTCAAGAGCGGATCTTCAAGAGCAAAGACCGGAGAACAGTAAGAGCTGATTTGTCTCAATTAGGCTTTTGACGGAGCGGAGAAAGATCTTATTTGAATTTAGGGGATTCCTCTATAAAGAATAAGGGAGAAGATCTACAACCTAGCAAACTAGCCTCCTTCTTACTAGCATTTTTCCAGGTCCTCTCGAACCAGCATCTTCCAACCTGGTGCTCTCACTTCTCGGACTAGTACAGGTCCAAACCAAAGCCAAAGCTCCAAAAGTCTAAGGATAAGTTCCCTCTCTATGGAAGAAAGAGAGTGCCACAGCTATTATTTCAAAAGCTCGGAAATCCCTTCTGGGAACAGCCAGAAGATAGAAAGACCAGTGCCTGGCCTGCTACTGCTTCGGATGGATAATACGACGTTACTACTCTCCTTCCTGCTTGCCATTTCCTTTTTAAAGCTGCTCATTCTTCAACCCCAGGATGTGATGACCTATTCTATCTTAACTTTAGCTACTCAGAAACCTAAACGATGGATGTTTTTCCCCCGTCTTCCCAAACCAATTTACCTATTTGAGATGTCTCCATGTGTGGCGTGATAAGATAAGGACCACTAGGGGCCCGGTTTGTCCTTCTTCCCGCAAGAACCCTAACCCTTCATTCTATTCCATACAGCCTTGGTAGGACATCTATTTCTCAATTCCATAAACCGGTAAGCTCCATTTTTTTTATAGGACCTGAAGGCTAGGCTAAACCTCCCTCAAAGGGATTCCTGAGCGGAACTCTTTTTCAAAGAACTGGCGATATTCCCTTAACTGCAGATTCAATAGCACCGATTATGAACCTGGAAAGAGAAGAGCACCGTCTACTCATACTGTCACACCGGCAAGGACTTTCACTTTCTAAATAGAAAGGAAGAGGTCAGGCCCACCTTTCACAAGAGTAGAAGCTGGTACTCAACACTTGTATTCTATTCCCCATTATTTCTTTTTTTCGCTTTCTAGAAATATCATAAGAGAAGAAAGAAGTTCATGTAGGTCGGATCCTAGCGTAGATAAATGCTATCCGACTTGAATGATCGAATTTTGCGTTTAGAGTTTCGTACCCAGGCACGGAATCCACTTGCCAACTGATCCGAGTTTGAATTGGGGAACGAACGATCTAAGTAAGGAGGTAGCTCCAGGAAGGTAGTTCTTTGACCCAGTTCAGTGAGACCGGGGCTTAGCTTTTTGAAGCAGATGTTTAAGGAAGTTTCAAAATGCTTACTCGAAAGAGTAAGGAAGAAGAGCTGCTTTTATTTAAGCGGAATCAGAGCTCTTGGGTAAGAAGGCAGGAAGAAGTTCACACCAGGATTGAAGAAG